AACCCGGTAGAATACTTTATGAAATGGGTGGAGTAGCCGAAAATATAGCTCGAAAGGCTATTTCAATAGCGGCGTCCAAAATGCCTATAAGAACTCAATTCATTATTTCTGGATAGGAATGTAGAACCAAAGGAAAGAAGTCTTGGGTATAAAAAAAACAATTGCAGGTTTTCTTTTTTTTTTTTTTACTTCGTCCTTTGCTTTACTTTACATTAAAAAAACAGATTAAAAAAATGATATGATTCAACCTCAAACCCATTTGAATGTAGCAGACAACAGCGGAGCCCGAGAATTAATGTGTATTCGAATCCTAGGAGCTAGTAATCGCCGATATGCTCATATTGGTGACGTTATTGTTGCTGTGATCAAGGAAGCAGTACCAAATATGCCTCTACAAAGATCCGAAGTAATCAGAGCTGTAATTGTACGTACTTGTAAAGAACTCAAGCGTGACAACGGTATGATAATACGATATGATGACAATGCTGCAGTTGTCATTGATCAAGAAGGAAATCCAAAAGGAACTCGCGTTTTTGGCGCGATCGCACGGGAATTGAGACAATTAAATTTTACTAAAATAGTTTCATTAGCACCTGAGGTATTATAATATGAGATCGTGATAGATTGATAGTATTTAATTAAAATAGAGAAACTAGTAGATTATGTCTCACGCATATACTTTTAATAATTTTCATAAATAAAAAAAAAGCATGTTGATTATATAAAAATCCGGAAGTAACAAAAATTTGAGTTTATCATGGGTAAGGACACTATTGCTGACATAATAACTTCTATACGAAATGCTGACATGGATAGAAAAGGAACGGTTCGAATAGCGTCTACTAACATCACCGAAAACATTGTTAAAATACTTTTACAAGAGGGTTTTCTCGAAAATGTAAGGAAACTTGTGGAAAACAACAAATCTTTTTTGGTTTTAACCCTACGACATAGAAGGAATAGGAAAAGACCATATAGAACCAATTTCAATTTAATAAATTTAAAACGAATCAGTCGACCAGGTCTCCGAATCTATTCGAACTATCAAAAAATTCCTAGAATTTTAGACGGGATGGGGATTGTAATTCTCTCTACTTCTCGGGGTATAATGACAGACCGAGCGGCTCGACTAGAAAGAATCGGCGGAGAAATTTTGTGTTATATATGGTAATCTTTCTGGTATCCGAAGAGTCAAAATTGAAGTAAGTCGTTATGGTTCAAGAAGTAAGTCGTTATGGTTCAATTGGAGGGCGTATAATTTATAGACTCCACAACAAGGATTCGAATGATTAGGCAGTTTTTCAACATTCCTTTCATGAGGATACAAGTCACTGTTCAAAAATTTCAAGAAACTTATTTTCTTCCAATAAGTACATTCGAAATTAAGTTAAGGAATAATAACTATGAAAATAAGGGCCTCCGTTCGTAAAATTTGTGAAAAATGTCGACTGATCCGTAGGAGGGAACGCATTATAGTAATTTGTTCCAACCCGAGACATAAACAAAGACAAGGATAATCGTTAGAAAAGGGACTCTCTAAAGGAACCGATGAACAAATCAAAATAAAAGATCTGTTTTGACATCAAATGGATATATCCATATATCTCTGACTTATATTTATGAAATCATAAAATATGGCAAAATCTATACCAAGAAGTGTTTCACGTAGGACTGGACGGATTGGTTCACGTAAAAGTGCACGTCGAATACCAAAAGGCGTTATTCATGTTCAAGCAAGTTTCAACAACACCATTGTCACTATTACAGATGTGCGGGGGCGGGTGATTTCTTGGTCCTCCGCAGGGACTTGTGGATTCAGGGGTACAAGAAGAGGGACACCCTTCGCTGCTCAAACCGCAGCAGGAAATGCTATTCGAGCAGTCACGGATCAAGGTATGCAACGAGCAGAAGTCATGATAAAAGGTCCGGGTCTCGGAAGAGATGCAGCATTACGAGCTATTCGTAGAAGTGGTATCCTTTTAAGTTTCGTACGGGATGTAACTCCTATGCCACATAATGGCTGCAGACCCCCTAAAAAAAGACGGGTGTAGAAATAAACATTGAAGAGATTTCAAGAGAAATAAATGACTCAAAGATCTGATCAAATAATATTACTATGGTTCGAGAGAAAGTTAAAGTATCTACTCGGACACTACAGTGGAAATGCGTTGAATCAAGAATAGACAGTAAGCGTCTTTATTATGGACGCTTTGTTCTGTCTCCACTTATGAAAGGTCAAGCCGACACAATAGGCATTGCAATGCGAAGAGCTTTGCTTGGAGAAACAGAAGGAACATGTATTACACGCGCAAAATCTGAGAAAATTCCACACGAATATTCTACCATAGTAGGTATTCAAGAATCAATACATGAAATTTTAATGAATTTGAAAGAAATTGTATTGAGAAGCAATATGTATGGCACTCGTGACGCGCTTATTTGTATCAAAGGCCCTGGATATGTAACTGCTCAAGATATCCTCTTACCCCCTTCTGTGGAA